TTTTTGACAAGCATTTGCCGCAATAGGACGTGTGAACCAAAAACCTATTAATAGATAAGAACACATTCCAACCAATTCCCAAAAAAGATAAATTTGTATCAAATTAGAACTAGTAACCAATCCCAACATTGAAGTATTAAAAAAACTCATATAAGCGAAAAATCTCAAATATCCTTCATCATGAGACATATAACTGTCACTATAAATAAGAACCAGAATTCCAACAGTAGTAATCAATATTAACATAATAGAAGTAAGTGAATCAATCAAGTAGCCAAACTCTAAAGAAAGATCATTATTTATAGTCCAAGACCATATATATTGATAGATAGAACTGTTATTGATTTGATGAATAGACAGATTCACCGAAAAAATCATAACTATACTTAATAATAAAACACTAGGAAAAGCCCACATACGGCGAATATCTTTTGTTGCCGCGGGAAAAAGGAGAAGTCCCACTCCTATTAACATAGGAACTGGAAGTGGAATGAAGGGTATGATCCATGAAAATTGATGTGTATATTCCATACAAAAAAGAAAAAAAAATGGATTCTTAATGAGTTTTGTTTCTTATTCGCCAATTTTATCTCTTTTGAAAGGGTTCAGTTAATAAAAAAATGAATATTAAGATAAAAAATAGAATTATCCACTGTTCATTATTCTTAATTTTTGTCCAATATTTCCAATAGTTGAAAGTACGAAGTGAAATGGGTCAAATGATATAACCAAATTACTAGTGAAAAATCAACTTTTTTTTTAATATGAATTTAATAATCTTAAGAAATTAAGATTTTTAAATTATTATTATACAATAATTTATATCCAGAGAGTGGGGATAAATAATTACACCAAAACTAAAAATATTACTTTATTTTTATATGAATCATAAAAAATAATCCATCTGATTCAAATAAGAATCTTTTTTTTAGGTTTTTTTTTTATTCCGAATCATTAATTTGTTTTGGCACTAATTTATTATTTTCCATTTCAAGAAAAAGACATATATCTTTGGAAAAAGTTTGTAAAAAAGTTATGATATTCAACAGTTTACTAAAAAAGGAATTAAGATACATGATTTTGAAAAATTATGTATCTTTTTAACGACCAAGTAAGCGGGATAAAGATAAGGGTTGGGTTCTTAAACTTTTTGATGTATTTTATTCTATGTATAAATCCAAAAAATAGAACGATATATAATATAATAGAATATATAAATAAATATATATATAATTTTAATAATATTAATGGATAGTTTTTTTGTAAGAATTACATAAATAAACGATTATTAGGAAAAAAAGACTATGTTATTTTTACAAATCCACATTCCTTATGAAAAGGAGTAGAATAATATAATTTAGAAAAACAAATAGATAAGAAAGATATATGTCTAATCTAATTTAAGAACAATTCATTTTGAACAATAGATGTCTTTCACATCCAACTATAGCAATAAACAAACTAGTCTAATTTTGGAATGGCAGCTCCAAAAAAACGCACTTCTATATCAAAAAAAAGGATTCGGAAAACAATTTGGAAAAAGAAGGGATATTGGGTAGCATTGAAAGCTTTTTCGTTAGCAAAATCTCTTTCTACGGGGAACTCAAAAAGCTTTTTTGTGCAACAAATACAAACATTGGAATAATCTGAATTAGCTGGACTCAAAGAATAGTCTAATTTCAAAAAAGAGTTTCGTATATATATATATTGAAATCTTTTGAAGATTATTGGTTTTTTGGTCTTTTATATTATATATATTATATTTCAATTTAATTATATTCATTTTTATTTTTTTGGATGGTTTTTTTTTAGTTTCTATATCTTAATCTTATAGATATTTTTATACAAACAAAAAATAAAAAATGAGATAAGATTAAGATATAAGTACAAATTTCTATTTGTTAATGTTTTGAACTGTTCAATAGAAAATTGACCTCATTTTTGTTTTTTGAATTGGCTTTTTTTTATTAAAATTCTTTAATGTTTCGGTTTCTGAAATGGAAGATTTCTTTCCGAAATATCCAATTTTGGAAAGAAATCTTCCATTTGAATCGACTCTTTCAATCTCGACGATTGACTCAAAATCGTTTATTATGATTTCGAGCAAGCCGCTATGGTGAAATCGGTAGACACGCTGCTCTTAGGAAGCAGTGCTAGAGCATCTCGGTTCGAGTCCGAGTGGCGGCATGGCATCTTATTTTCTAAAAGAGTAAGTCCTATAATGAATTCAATTACTATTCCCAATTTCCGTTCATATAATTAGGAGATCTTTTTTTTATATGATATTTTCAACTTTAGAGCATATATTAACTCATATATCGTTTTCGGTCGTATCCATTTTAATTGCAATTCGTTTGCTAACCCTATTAGTCAATGAAATTGTAGTACTATATGATTCGTCCAAAAAAGGCATGATAGTAACTTTTTTCTGTATAACGGGATTATTAGTTACTCGTTGGATTTTTTCGGGCCATTTACCATTAAGTGATTTATATGAATC